GGTATACGAACCCACACGAAGAGTAGTGATTTAACTCTAAGAGAAAGGTTTAATGATCTCGATGTAACTCAAAAATACAGGCATTTGTGGGTTCAATGCGAAAATTGTTATGGATTAAATTATAAGAAATTTTTGAAATCAAAAACAAATATTTGTGAACAATGTGGATATCATTTGAAAATGAGTAGTTCAGATAGAATCGAACTTTCGATCGATCCCGGTACTTGGCATCCTATGGATGAAGACATGGTCTCTCTGGATCCCATTGGATTTCATTCGGAGGAGGAGCCTTATAAAGATCGTATTGATTCTTATCAAATAAAGACAGGATTAACTGAGGCTGTTCAAACAGGCATAGGTCAACTAAATGGTATTCCTGTAGCAATTGGGGTTATGGATTTTCAGTTTATGGGGGGTAGTATGGGATCCGTAGTCGGGGAGAAAATCACCCGTTTGATTGAGTACGCTACCAATAAATTTCTACCTCTTATTATAGTGTGCGCTTCCGGGGGGGCGCGCATGCAAGAAGGAAGTTTGAGCTTGATGCAAATGGCTAAAATATCGTCTGCTTTATATGATTATCAATCAAATAAAAAGTTATTTTATGTATCAATCCTTACATCTCCTACTACTGGTGGGGTAACAGCTAGTTTTGGTATGTTGGGAGATATCATTATTGCTGAACCCAATTCCTATATTGCATTTGCGGGTAAAAGAGTAATTGAACAAACATTGAATAAAACAGTACCTGAAGGTTCACAAGCGGCTGAATATTTATTCCAGAAGGGCTTATTTGACCTAATTGTACCACGTAATCCTTTAAAAAGCGTTCTGAGTGAGTTATTTAAGCTCCACGCTTTCTTTCCTTTGAATTAAAATTCAATCAAGTAGAGCACACAAAATTCAATTAGTTTATTTGTAGCAAACAAGTAGTTAGTTTATAAGAATCAAAGTAAATAAGAATGGAGTTTTCTTTGATGACCTAAGATCTAATTGTAGAAAGAATAAAAAGTTGCGGATAACTCTTTTTTTTACCTAGAATCCCGATTACTAATTAAGAAGTCTCTATCAACAAGATAAAAGAGTGAATTCTTCCTTTCGTGAAATTAGGCAAATAAAATGAATTTCGTCTTATGTCTTATGTATATAATCAAATAGAGAAAAGATAGATATATAGTTTTTTATCTTTCTCTATCTCCCGAAAATCCCATTTTCACTAAAAATTCCTGTTGGGTCGCATTCTAACGAATCTTTCGATAATCTGTAAGAAACTCTTTCTTTCTTTATTAAAAATTCGAAGACAAGAACAAAAGACAAAGAAATGAAGAAAAATAATAAAGTGAATTATCATACATATCTTTCATGTAGAAAGATGAATAAGTCCATTTATTTAGTTCTACATTCCTTGGACTTATTCTATATACTCACTTAGATATATAGATACTTATTTCTATACTAAGAATTTGAAATTTAATTAATTAATAATAATTACAATTCTTAATTATAATTATTATAAGATATTTATTTTTTATAAAAAATAAATAATAGCAGGTACAAATAGTAAATCGAGGTACCCATTTTATGACAACTTTCAATTTCCCCTCTATTTTTGTGCCTTTAGTAGGCCTAGTATTTCCGGCAATTGCAATGGCTTCTTTATCTCTTCATGTTCAAAAAAACAAGATTGTTTAGATCTGATGGGACCCAATCTCATCCGTTTTTTTTTCAAAACTTAGACTTGTAGCATAACACAGATATCTATTTCGAAAAATATGGTCTAACGTGTAATTTCCGCCGAACATAAAGGAAAAATTTATTATGCCTGCAGAAAAGGATCTATGGGTAACTGAATTCTAGCTAGTTTCAAATAGATCAGGATCGCTGGATGGCTAAAATGTAAAGTCGGTGGATCTATAGGTATATCAATATGTATAGTGGGCTCATATGAAGGGTATGTTATTATTTTAGATCTAACCAATTTGATGAATTACTCCTAAAGGTTCACATCAAACTAGTGCTAGTTCACATCAAACTAGTGCTAGTTGATGAGAGTTACTTCGGAAACAAAAAAAAGTAAAGTCAAATTCATTTGGGGTATTCTCTCAATTCCAATAAAATGCAATCAGATCAAGTATGAGTTGGCGATCAGAAGATATATGGATAGAACTTATAACGGGGTCTCGAAAACTAAGTAATTTATGCTGGGCCCTTATCCTTTTTTTAGGTTCATTAGGATTCTTATTGGTTGGAACTTCCAGTTATCTTGGTAGAAATTTGATATCTTTTTTTCCGTCTCAGCAAATCATTTTTTTTCCACAAGGGATCGTGATGTCTTTCTACGGGATCGCGGGTCTCTTTATTAGTTCCTATTTGTGGTGCACAATTTCCTGGAATGTAGGTAGTGGTTATGATCGATTCGATAGAAAGGAAGGGATAGTGTGTATTTTTCGTTGGGGATTTCCTGGAAAAAATCGTCGCATATTCCTCCGATTCCTTATAA